GTGGCCCTTACACGTTGATTTTTCTCCACCAACCATAAAGACATCGGCACTCTTTACTTAATCTTCGGCGCTTGGGCCGGGATAGTAGGAACAGCCCTTAGCCTGCTCATTCGGGCAGAACTTAGTCAACCTGGCGCCCTGTTGGGGGACGACCAAATTTATAATGTAATTGTTACCGCTCATGCTTTTGTAATAATCTTCTTTATGGTGATGCCAATTATAATTGGGGGTTTTGGAAATTGACTTATTCCCCTCATGATTGGGGCCCCTGACATGGCCTTTCCTCGAATAAATAATATGAGCTTTTGGTTGTTGCCTCCCTCTTTTCTGCTCTTGCTAGCTTCGTCAGGTGTTGAGGCCGGGGCAGGGACAGGGTGGACTGTCTACCCTCCCCTTTCTGGAAATTTAGCCCATGCAGGGGGTTCCGTTGATTTAACTATTTTTTCTCTGCATTTAGCGGGCATTTCTTCTATTTTAGGGGCAATTAATTTTATTACAACAATTATCAATATGAAGCCTCCTGCTATTTCTCAGTACCAAACCCCTTTGTTTGTGTGGTCTGTATTAATTACTGCTGTTCTCCTACTTCTTTCACTTCCTGTCCTAGCTGCAGGCATTACTATACTTCTTACGGACCGAAATCTTAACACCACCTTCTTTGACCCTGCAGGAGGGGGGGACCCCATCCTTTACCAACACCTCTTCTGATTCTTTGGGCACCCTGAGGTTTATATTCTCATCCTCCCGGGGTTTGGTATGATTTCCCATATTGTGGCATACTATGCGGGTAAACAAGAGCCTTTCGGTTATATGGGGATAGTTTGGGCTATAATGGCCATCGGGCTCTTGGGGTTTATTGTTTGAGCTCATCACATGTTTACTGTGGGGATAGATGTAGATACACGTGCTTATTTTACATCCGCTACGATAATTATTGCTATCCCCACGGGTGTAAAAGTTTTTAGTTGGCTAGCAACGCTCCATGGTGGTACAATCAAATGAGAGGCTCCTCTCCTTTGGGCTCTTGGGTTTATTTTCTTATTTACAGTAGGGGGTTTGACAGGTATTGTTTTGGCCAATTCGTCTTTAGATATTGTTCTTCATGATACTTATTATGTAGTAGCACATTTTCATTATGTACTTTCAATGGGGGCCGTTTTCGCAATTGTTGCTGGTTTTGTACATTGATTTCCGTTATTCACAGGGTACACAATACATTCAACTTGAACAAAAATTCATTTTATAGTTATATTTATTGGGGTAAACCTAACTTTTTTCCCCCAACATTTCCTTGGGTTAGCCGGAATACCTCGACGGTATTCAGACTACCCAGATGCCTACACGCTGTGGAATACAGTGTCCTCCATTGGATCCTTGGTTTCTTTAGTTGCCGTTGTTATGTTCCTTTTTATTATTTGAGAGGCCTTTGCTGCTAAACGTGAAGTATACTCTGTTGAGCTTACAACAACTAATGTGGAGTGACTTCATGGCTGTCCTCCCCCTTATCATACATTTGAAGAGCCTGCATTTGTACAAATTCATCACAACTAACGAGGAAGGGAGGAGTTGAACCCCCATAAATTGGTTTCAAGCCAACCACATGGCCATTCTGTCACTTTCTTAAAGACACTAGTAAAATTTAATTATGCGGTCTTGTCAGGGCCAGGTTGTGAGCTAAGACCTCACGTGTCTTATCATGGCTTTTCCCTCCCAGCTTGGGTTCCAAGATGCTGCCTCCCCTGTGATAGAAGAACTTATTCACTTTCATGACCATGCTTTAATAATTGTGTTTATAATCAGCACTCTGGTCCTTTACTTTATCGTTGCTTTGGTTACATCGAGTTTGACTAATAAACATATTCTTGATTCTCAAGAGATTGAAATCATTTGAACTGTACTCCCAGCAATTATCCTTATTTTGATTGCCCTCCCCTCCCTTCGCATTCTTTATCTTATAGATGAAATTAATGACCCCCATCTAACCATTAAGGCCATGGGGCACCAGTGGTACTGAAGCTATGAGTATACTGACTACGAAAGCCTAGAGTTTGACTCTTATATGACCCCTACACAAGATCTAGTCCCCGGGCAATTCCGCCTTTTAGAGGCGGATCATCGTATAATTACCCCTGTTGAGTCACCGATTCGGGTTCTGGTCTCTGCCGAAGATGTATTACATTCATGGGCAGTTCCTTCTTTGGGTGTAAAAATAGATGCAGTGCCAGGGCGGCTAAATCAAACAGCTTTCATTGCATCTCGTCCCGGTGTTTTCTACGGGCAGTGTTCGGAAATCTGCGGTGCAAACCATAGTTTTATACCCGCTGTGGTTGAAGCAGTCCCACTACGAGAATTTGAGGATTGGGCTATTGTAATACTTCAAGATGCTTCACTAAGAAGCTAAATAGGGCCTAGCGTTAGCCTTTTAAGCTAGAGATTGGTGACTCCCAACCACCCTTAGTGGAATGGGTCAAAATCTCGATGCTAATTGTTTTACAATACTAATTTTAGCGTTTACGCTTTACTTCACGACGGGTCATGCTAAGGTATTAGGGCATACAAGCCCCCTTAAACCCTCTACTTTAGGGACAAAATCTTTCAGCTGACAAAAATGAACTTGGCCTTGGTCCTAGGCCTCTTTGACCAGTTTTTTACTCCTTATTTCTTGGGCGTGCCCCTGTTAGCAATTGCTATTGTTACCCCTTGAGTACTATTCCCCGGAGCTTCCAATCGTGTAGTTAATGGTCGAACTCAAGGGGCTCAAAATTCGTTTGTAATGAACTTTGCAAAGCAAATTTTTCTACCCCTGAATGTAGGGGCACACAAATGAGCGCTTCTGCTTACCGTGTTAATAATTAATTTAATCTCTCTAAATTTATTGGGCTTACTTCCTTATACCTTCACCCCGACCACCCAGGTGCCTCTTAACATAGGGTTCGCTATTCCTTTATGGTTAGCCACAGTACTAATTGGTCTGCGAAATCAGCCAACTATTGCTTTAGGGCATCTCCTGCCAGAAGGCACCCCCGCACCTTTGATTCCGGTTTTAATTATTATTGAGACAATTAGTCTATTTGTCCGACCGTTTGCGTTGGGTGTACGACTAACAGCAAACTTAGCAGCTGGGCATCTTTTAATTCAATTACTCTCATCCGCCACTCTGTTCCTTATTGATAAGATGTGACCCGTGGCGATCTTGACCGGCCTAGTGATAACAGTTCTAACTCTTCTTGAGTTGGCAGTAGCTGTTATTCAAGCTTACGTATTTGTGCTTCTTCTGTCGCTGTATTTACAAGAGAACACCTAAGCGCTAAACGGAGCTTTGCTCCTCAATAAACAATGGCCCACCAAGCACACGCATACCACATAGTCGACCCCAGTCCTTGACCCCTGACAGGGGCAATTGCCGCCCTACTAATAACATCAGGGCTTGCAGTCTGATTTCATCAACACTCCACAATTCTTATAACCATCGGCATAGTTCTTCTGCTTCTTACGATGTATCAGTGATGACGAGATATTGTCCGGGAAGGCACTTTCCAGGGGCACCACACACCTCCCGTACAAAAAGGTTTGCGATATGGCATAATCTTATTTATTACTTCAGAGGTTTTCTTTTTTCTAGGATTCTTTTGGGCTTTTTATCATGCAAGTCTTGCACCCACTCCCGAGCTAGGGGGTTGTTGACCCCCCACAGGTATTTTTACTCTTGACCCACTTGAGGTTCCTCTGCTTAATACAGCAGTACTGCTTGCCTCTGGGGTCACAGTCACCTGAGCGCATCACAGCATGATAGGGGGCGACCGTAAGCAAGCAATTCAGTCCTTAACCATAACTATTGTCCTTGGTTTTTATTTTACGATTCTACAAGCAGCAGAGTATGTTGATGCCCCTTTTACAATTGGTGATGGAGTTTATGGTGCTACCTTCTTTGTAGCAACCGGCTTTCATGGGCTGCATGTCATAATTGGGTCAATCTTCTTGGCAGTTTGTTTACTCCGTCAAATTAAACATCATTTTACATCTGGCCATCACTTCGGATTTGAAGCAGCCGCCTGATATTGACATTTCGTAGACGTTGTTTGATTATTTCTGTACGTCTCGATCTATTGATGAGGCTCGTAATCTTTCTAGTACTAACTAGTATAAGTGACTTCCAATCACTTGATCTTGGTTAAAATCCAAGGAAAGATAATGAATTTAGTCATGACTACCATTGCAGTAGCTAGCCTCCTATCTGTCATTCTTGCTTTTGTCTCATTTTGCCTCCCTGAGGCGTCCCCGGACTATGAGAAGCTATCCCCCTACGAATGTGGTTTCGATCCCCTAGGTTCTGCCCGCCTCCCCTTCTCTCTTCGATTCTTTCTTATTGCTATTCTTTTTCTTCTATTTGACTTGGAGATTGCGCTATTACTTCCGCTACCCTGGGGGGACCAGTTAGCTTCCCCTTTGGTGTCTTTTTTTTGGGCAGCTACGCTCTTGACCCTTCTTACACTAGGCTTGATTTACGAGTGGTCTCAAGACGGCCTTGAGTGGGCTGAATAGGCAGTTAGTTTAGTAAAAATATTTGGTTTCGACCCAAAAGCTTATGGTTTAAATCCGTAATTACCTAATGGCACCCGCCCAATTTACTTGTTCTTCAGCATTCATTCTAGGGCTGACAGGCCTAGTATTTCATCGAACACATCTCCTGTCAGCACTTTTATGTCTTGAGGGTATGATGCTTTCCCTATATATTGCTCTGTCCATTTGAACCTTGGGTATGGCCTCCACTAGCTCTTCTGCCATGCCGCTATTTCTTCTGGCTATCTCAGCTTGTGAAGCAAGTGCAGGTCTTGCTCTTTTAGTAGCGACAGTCCGAACGCATGGCACTGACCGTCTACAAAGCCTAAATCTCTTGCGATGTTAAAAATTCTTATTCCGACCCTTATACTAATTTTTGCAACCTGGTTTGTCCCTGCAAAGTGGTTGTGACCCTCCACTCTTGCGCACAGTCTGTTAATTGCTGTAGCTAGCTTCACCTGGTTTAAAAACACTTCAGAAGCAGGGTGAACAGCCTTAAACTCATGTATGGCTAGTGATCCCTTATCGACCCCTCTGCTTGTACTCACATGTTGGCTTTTACCTCTTATGGTTCTTGCAAGTCAACATCACATGGGGGCTGAGCCCTTAAATCGTCAGCGAGCTTACATTACCCTTCTTATTTCCTTGCAATTTTTTCTTATTTTAGCCTTCAGCGCCACTGAGCTGCTCATATTCTATGTAATATTTGAAGCCACCCTGCTCCCCACGTTAATAATTATCACCCGCTGGGGAAATCAAGCAGAGCGTTTAAATGCAGGCATGTACTTCTTATTTTATACATTGGTGAGCTCCCTCCCGCTTCTGGTTGCGCTTCTGGTCCTTCAGAATACTAGTGGGACACTGTCCCTACTGACCTTGCAGTACATAGACCCCCTGAATTTGACGACACATGCAGATAAATTATGATGGGCCGGCTGTCTTGTTGCATTTTTAGTAAAAATACCCCTTTATGGGGTTCATTTATGGCTCCCGAAGGCTCATGTTGAAGCTCCTGTTGCAGGTTCAATGATTCTTGCCGCAGTTCTCCTAAAGTTAGGGGGTTATGGTATGATGCGAATAATATTAATCCTAGAGCCTCTTACGAAGGAGATGAGCTACCCCTTTATTGTTTTTGCACTTTGAGGGGGGGTAATGGCGGGGTCAATTTGTCTTCGTCAGACAGATTTGAAGTCACTAATTGCCTATTCTTCAGTAGCCCATATAGGGCTTGTAGTGGCGGGTATTCTCGTGCAAACTCCCTGGGGGTTTGCAGGTGCATTAATTCTTATGATTGCCCACGGCTTGACATCGTCCGCCCTTTTCTGCTTGGCAAATACCAATTATGAGCGGGTTCATAGCCGAAGTATTCTTTTAGCTCGAGGGTTAAAAATGGTTCTTCCTTTGATGGCCACATGGTGGTTTTTAGCTAGTTTAGCTAACTTGGCCCTTCCTCCCCTGCCCAATCTCATAGGTGAATTAATGGTTATTACTTCTTTGATTGGCTGGTCTCCTTGGACTTTGGCGCTAACCGGGGTTAGCGTTCTAATTGCCGCCAGCTACTCAATGTACATATTTATGACAACCCAGTGGGGGCCTCTGCCTAGTCATCTAATTGCTCTTGCCCCGTCCCATACCCGGGAGCATCTAATTATAACTTTGCATCTCCTCCCCCTTATTGTATTAACCCTTAAACCTCATCTAATTTGAGGGTGAGTTAACTGTAGGTATAGTTTAAAAAAAACATTAGATTGTGGTTCTAAAAATAAGGGTTAAAACCCCTTTACCCACCGAGAGAGGTTGGTAGCAACGGGGGCTGCTAACCTCCGTTTCCTTGGTTGAACTCCGAGGCTCACTCGGGCTGCTTCTGAAGGATAACAGCACATCCGTTGGTCTTAGGCACCAAAAACTCTTGGTGCAAATCCAAGTAGTAGCTATGTGATTCCCTGCATCTGTCCTCACGTCCACTTTAATTATTATCTTTTTCCTTCTAGGCTATCCCCTAGTCGCCACCTTGATATCTGGTCCTGTAAAACCAGGCTGGGCTAAAACACACGTCAAACCCGCAGTCAAGACTGCATTTTTTGTAAGTCTAATTCCCCTATTTCTGTTTGTTAATCAGGGTGTAGAAGTAGTCATTGCCTCATGAAATTGAATAAACACCATAACGTTTGACGTAGGTATTAGTCTTAAATTCGATCACTACTCTCTGATCTTTACACCTGTGGCTTTATATGTAAGTTGGGCGATTCTAGAATTTGCAGCCTGATATATGGAAGATGACCCCCACATGGACCGATTTTTTAAATATCTGTTAGTATTCCTTATTGCAATGATTGTGCTAGTAACAGCTAATAACCTTTTTCAACTTTTTATTGGCTGGGAGGGGGTTGGTATTATGTCGTTTCTTCTTATTGGTTGGTGGTCCAGCCGAGCTGATGCAAACACAGCTGCCCTTCAGGCAGTTGTTTATAATCGAGTAGGGGATATTGGGTTAATTTTTGCCCTGGCTTGAATTGTTACAAACCTGAACTCTTGAGAGATGCAGCAGGTTTTTGTTACGGCAGAAGGTTTCAATGTAACTCCCCCTGCCTTAGGGTTAATTCTTGCTGCTGCTGGCAAATCCGCCCAATTTGGGCTACATCCGTGGCTTCCGTCTGCCATAGAGGGGCCGACACCGGTGTCGGCCCTTCTTCACTCCAGTACTATGGTCGTTGCGGGTATTTTTCTTCTTATCCGAATGAGCCCCGTACTCGAGAAGAGCCCAATTGCTTTAACCGTTTGTCTATGTCTGGGGGCATTAACAGCCATATTTACTGCTTGCTGCGCCCTTACCCACAATGACCTTAAAAAGGTCGTTGCTTTCTCTACATCAAGTCAACTTGGGCTAATAATAGTCACTATTGGTCTAAATCAACCGCAACTTGCCTTCCTTCATATTTGTATGCATGCTTTTTTTAAAGCTATGTTATTTTTGTGCTCTGGGTCTATTATTCATAGCCTAGGGGGGGAACAGGATATCCGAAAGATGGGGGCGATTCAACGCCAGACTCCCTGGACCTCTTCCTGCTTTACTATTGGCAGTCTCGCCCTCACTGGCATGCCTTTCTTGGCCGGCTTTTTCTCTAAGGATGCTATTATTGAAGCAATAACTACTTCTCATCTGAACGCCTGAGCTCTCATTTTAACCCTTATTGCCACGGCTTTCACAGCCGTCTACAGTCTGCGCTTAATTTATTTTGTGGTTATGGCTAACCCTCGGTCTATGGCTGTTTCTCCAATTGGGGAGGGGGATCCTCAACTGATTAACCCTCTTAAGCGGCTTGCGTGAGGAAGTATCCTGGCAGGGCTATGTATTACCTTGAATGTCCTTCCATTTAAGACCCCTGTAATGTCTATGCCACCACTACTTAAACTAATTGCTCTCATTGTTACAGTCCTGGGGTTCCTTGCTGCACTTTGACTTATTGCCCCTTTAGGAGCACGTACTCAAACCACCCTTTTTCCAACCCCCCATCGTTTTACTAGTATGCTAGGGTTTTATCCCGCCCTCGTTCATCGAGCAGCCCCGAAACTGTCCTTGGTGTGAGGTCAAGCGGCCGCTGATCAGATAATTGACCAGAACTGGTTAGAACAAGTTGGGCCTAAAGCCACAGTCACGCTCAATAAGCCCCTTATTACAACTACAAGCAACATTCAGCAAGGTGTCACAAAAACACATCTCACCCTATTCTTTTTGGCCCTCACTCTTGTAGTCTCAATAATCATTTTTTAGCTGCTAGTTCCTATATATAAGGGCCCAGCAACCACTCTTGAACTTAATGGCAAGCCTTCGAAAGACGCACCCCCTCCTAAAAATTGCAAACGATGCCCTCGTTGACCTCCCCGCTCCATCTAACATCTCAGTGTGGTGGAACTTTGGGTCCTTACTCGGGCTTTGCCTAATTGCCCAGATCCTTACAGGTCTTTTTTTAGCTATACACTACACTGCGGATGTAAACACCGCCTTTTCTTCCGTTGCCCACATTACGCGAGATGTAAATTATGGGTGATTAATCCGGGATATGCACGCCAACGGCGCTTCTTTTTTCTTCATTTGCGTCTATATGCACATTGGCCGAGGCCTATACTATGGCTCGTATCTGCTTAAGGGGGCATGAAACGTTGGAGTAATCTTGCTACTTCTTGTGATAATGACTGCTTTCGTAGGGTACGTGTTGCCCTGAGGGCAAATATCCTTTTGAGGTGCAACTGTAATTACTAACCTTCTTTCAGCAGTGCCGTACGTAGGCAACGCCCTTGTACAGTGAATTTGAGGGGGATTTTCGGTAGATAATGCTACCCTCACTCGCTTCTTTGCATTTCATTTCCTTTTTCCATTTGTAATTGCGGGTGCAACCATAGTACACCTGCTGTTTTTACATCAAACGGGCTCAAACAACCCGCTTGGGCTGAACTCGGGAGGGGATAAAGTCCCCTTCCACCCATATTTTTCGTATAAAGACCTGTTAGGGTTTGCAGTCCTCCTTGTTGTGTTGGCCACAATTGCACTTTTTACCCCAAACCTCCTAGGAGACCCGGATAATTTTACCCCTGCAAACCCCCTCGTGACTCCCCCTCACATCAAGCCTGAGTGATACTTCTTGTTTGCTTACGCGATTTTGCGTTCAATTCCAGACAAACTTGGGGGGGTACTAGCTCTCCTAGCGTCTATTCTTGTACTCCTGGTTGTCCCCTTTCTTCACACGTGTAAATTACGGGGTCTGACCTTTCGTCCCTTGTCCCAATTCTTATTCTGGGCCCTTATTGCAAATGTTGTTATTCTCACCTGAATTGGCGGTATGCCCGTTGAGGATCCGTACATTATTATTGGTCAACTTGCATCCATCTTGTACTTTTCTATTTTTCTCATTCTCTTTCCCCTTGCGGGCTGATTAGAGAACAAAGTCCTGGGCTTGACATGCATTAGTAGCTCAACGCTAGAGCGCCGGTCTTGTAAACCGGAGGTCGGAGGTTAAACCCCTCCCTACCGCTCAAAGAGAGGAGATTTTAACTCCCGCCCCTAACTCCCAAAGCTAGAGTTCTAAACTAAACTACTCTGTGACCCCCATATGTTCAAAACCACACACTTATATTAATCACCTCGTGGGTAATATATGATGAAAATGGCAAAAATTAATTTTACATACATGTATCAAAATTATCAAGAGGTAGATATCAAGTGTTTAAGAAGCCCTCATGATCCTAAATATAAGGACAAAAGAAACTTAAGGTAGCACTATCATCATTTAACAAGTTACACTTTTATACAACTTTCAATTATTTTCAAATTCTTAATGTAGCAAGAACCAGCCAGATTATATCTTAATGCTACGGTTGATGAAGGGGAGGTATAAATATAGTAGGGGTTTCATATAGTGAGCTATTCTTGGCATTTGACTCCTATTTCACGGCCATTGATTGGTGTTACCCCCTGCAACTTAATTTATGCTTACAAATTTCATGTTAGTGACAGCCCCCCCGCTTGTCCAGCAAGCTGGGCGGCGGGGGGGCAGTACAAGCTATAATAAGACTTGCTGCTTTTCACTCTATACCCCCGGGGGTATCAAGGGGTTATAAACCCCTGCCTAAATATATAAAAGAAGTTATACGGACCCCCAAGCGCCTGAGCCCCGCCTTCACCCGTTGGGGGCCCTTTTGATAGGGCGGACCGGCCCCCGACTACAACCCCGCGATACTTCTAGAGCAACATAGAGGGCTACTAGCAGGGCCCATGCACAAGTGATCAGAAGAATGCCCCCGCCCCCGTATGCTTCCGACACCCCCTCGGCCTCCCCTTGTATTGCACTTATGTCTGCTTCCTGGCCCACAGATCACCAAAAGGGGGGGCCCAGTGTAGTACACTGGGCTACCCCCCCTGTTAGTAGTAGGTACCCCGCTATATATTTAGCCACTGATCCCCCTGCTAAACCTGTGGGAAAGGGGTCTGCACACAATGCCACCGAATAAGCGAATACAACCAATATACCCCCCAGATAAATTAAGAACAGAACTAAGCACAAAAAAGTGCCCCCTGAACACATGATAAACCCGCACCCTATTGCCGCGACCATAACCAACCCGAGGGCCGCATAAAAGGGGGAGGGATTTGCGGCAACTGCCGCTGTCCCCACTACCACACCCAGCATAAGTAAGTTTCCACAGTATAACATAATTCTTGCCAGGGCTTTAACCTGGACTAAAGGCATGAAAAGCCATCGTTGTATTCAACTACAAAAACTTTTATGGGAAGGGGCACCGGGCCCTTCAAAGCCCCTTTTTTTTATTTTTTTCTTTTTTTTCCCTTTCTTTCGGGGAAGGAGGTGTTAGAAGTTTAGGATACTGGAAGGTGGCTGAGCGGGGGGGGGCTTTTATGAAAAGGTTTGTTTTCAGGGGTTAAAAATGTGAGGGGCATCATGAGAATGATTAAGGGGGTCATATATCTTTCTTTGGGCTTTAACTAACACTGGGTAATTGGAAGTTACTTGTCCTATAGTAAGGATTATAGATTACGAACTCCATTAATAGGTTGAGATCTATAAAATAATTAAATAGTGCTTACGTTGTTACAGTAGCAGGTGGTTGCTTCAAATCCGGCTTTCTGTTAAAGAAGTCGGTAGCCATCTTTATGGTGAGGGGGTGATTAGAGTTAACTTTAGGCAGGCCAGTTTTCTTTTTAGTAGATGTGCATTGTTTTTTAGTGTCGGAAAATATGTTTGTTGCTATTAAAACTTTGTAAGGTTGCCAGAAGGCGTACTTGAGGGTGAAGGCTATTTTCAGGAGTGTGCGTACTCCAAAGGCTTGAAAAATATAGTTGGGGTAATTAAGTTCCAGTTTTAGGGGTGTAACAAGATAAAACATCTAAATTAATGTCAGGGCATGGTGACATTGGTGTGTTAATTCTCGTATTAACAGGAAAAAATTAGAGTGTTGTACTCTCTTACAATTAAGCGAAACTAAGCTTATTGTATTCCTATTTCAGCTCCGTTCTTTTCTCAAAGGAGTTGGGGGGGTTCTATCCCCCATTATTCACTCTATCAAAGTGATCCTTTATTTCAGGCACAACTCCGGGTTTAAAATTGAGGTGGGAGTCCCGCAAGTGCAATCGGGAGGGCCAAGTGTCAAACAACTAATGCTAGGGTTAGTGGGAGGAAGTTCTTTCAGATAAGGTGCATAAGCTGGTCGTATCGGAAGCGGGGGTAAGACGCTCGGACTCAAAGGAAAACAACGGATAGAAGGGCGGCTTTTATTATGAGGTTTATAGTTGTCAACTCAGGGAAAGAAGGGATATGGGAGGCTCCAAGAAACAGGATTGCAGATAGTGTGTTTATTAGTAGAATGTTAGCGTACTCCGCCAGGAAAAATAAGGCGAAGGGGCCGCCTGCATACTCTACGTTAAACCCTGAGACCAGCTCAGACTCACCCTCGGTGAGGTCAAACGGGGCGCGGTTTGTTTCGGCAAGGGTGGAGATATACCACATTGCGGCTAAGGGCCAAGCAGGTAATACTAGCCACATACTTTCTTGTGCGATGCAAAAGGTTTGTAGGGAGAAGCCTCCGGCAAAGATGATTACACTTAATAGGATTAAGCCAAGGCTTACTTCATAAGAGATGGTTTGGGCGACTGCACGAAGAGCCCCAACGAGGGCGTACTTCGAATTAGAGGCCCACCCCGAGCCCAGGATGGAGTAAACTGCTAGGCTAGAGAGGGCTAAAATAAACAGTACCCCCAGGTTTAAGTCAATGACTGGGTATGGGAGAGGAAGGGGGGCTCAAAGCGTGAGGGCCAAAGTAAGCGCTAGCATGGGGGCTAGCAAGAATAATAGGGGTGAGGAAGTAGAAGGTCGAATGGGCTCTTTAATAAACAATTTTAGTCCGTCTGCAATTGGTTGAAGGAGGCCGTAGGGCCCAACAATATTTGGGCCCTTTCGTATTTGTATATAGCCAAGTACCTTTCGCTCAAGCAAGGTGAGGAATGCTACAGCCAGTAGTACTGGGATAATAAAGGCTAGGGGGTTAACAAATTCTTTAAGAAGTGTCGAAAGCATAGTTAAGGAGAGGACTTGAACCTCTGTGGAAAGGGCTTAGGTCTTTTGCATTTACGGAACTATGCTACCTTAACGTGCCATTTTCTTTGGCGGAGAAGACATCCCCCCTGTCTATTTTAGTTGTTTTCATCAGGCGGGGGCGGGGTGTATATAATATAGGGACCCCCTTTTATCGGTCCTTTCGTACTAGAAAAAAATATATCATAGATAGAAACTGACCTGGATTACTCCGGTCTGAACTCAGATCACGTAGGACTTTAATCGTTGAACAAACGAACCCTTAATAGCTGCTGCACCAATAGGATGTCCTGATCCAACATCGAGGTCGTAAACCCCCTTGTTGATATGGTCTCTAAAAGGGGATTGCGCTGTTATCCCTAGAGTAACTCGGTCCGTTAATCGGCATTGCCGGATCTTTAGGTCAAAAATCTTGTTTCTTAGAGCTGCGGCTCTGAGTTAAAGGAGTTGTACTCCCGTTCCACATGGGGGTTTTGTCTTTCCCCGCGGTCGCCCCAACCAAAGACATCGGGGTAGAAAACCTTTTGGTTTATTCACTTGTTGGAGGGCTTTTGTAGTCTGGGCTACCTTACGTCTAAAGCTTCATAGGGTCTTCTCGTCTTATGTATCTATTCCCGCTTCTGCACGGAAAGATCAATTTCATTAACTTAGGGGAGGAGACAGCTAAGCCCTCGTTATGCCATTCATACAGGTCCCCATTTAAGAGACAAGTGATTGCGCTACCTTCGCGCGGTCAAAATACCGCGGCCGTTAAACTAATAGTCACAGGGCAGGCGGGACCTCTTATTCATTATTTGCAAGAGGCGATGTTTTTGGTAAACAGGCGAGGCTTTATGTGTTTGCCGAGTTCCTTCTCCCCCTTTTAGTTTTTCCCTAGGGGCACACCTGTGTTGGGTTAACGGTTGGTGGTTGGAGGATTTTCTTGTTGTTTGGTTTATCGTCCATTGCCCTCTGTAATTGGGGCCGTTAATTTTCGGCGGGGGGTCCATTCCGATTTACATGTGTGCGGGGAGAAAGCTATAGCTTTCTTATTACTCATATTAGCATGGTCACCCCCATGTTGGCATGGGGCGGCCCAATAAATTTAGGGGGATAAGATAAAATGATCAGAATTGGGAGAGGGGTAACATTCCTACGAGCTTAGACGCTTTCTTAAGGGGGTGGCTGCTTTCGAGCCCACCAGGGTCAATTACCTTATGTAATTATGATCTTTACCCACCTGGGAAAGTTGTGTCTTGTTTCAAAAGGGCTGTACCCCTTTTGAATAACTTTTAAGGTTTCTTAAAATATCAGGGGTTGCATATACTGATGAGAAGGGAGAAGCCGTAAAGCTGAACTACTATTCATTTCTTGGGCAACCAGCTATAACTAGGTTCGGTAGGTCTGTCACCTCTACTCAAAGCTCACCCCACTCTTTTGCAACAGAGACGGGTTTGCCCTATTATTAGGCTGTCTTGGAGTAGCTCCCCTAGTTTCGGGTTTACAAACTAAAAGGCCTTTTGCTTGAAAATCACTGGCTAAATCATGATGCAAAAGGTACGAGAGTTTAGCTCTGCTTTTTGGTACTTTACTGGGTTATTTCATTTCTCTTTCAGTGGTCCCTTGCGGTACTATCTCTATCGCGCCTTTGGCCCTTTTCTGTCGCCCATACTCAGGGGGAAAAATGATTTGTTAAATCTTAACTTGTGTATTTAGGGGTATTAATAGTGGTGTGTTGAAGTTGTTTAGGGGGCTAGCTATTTGGTGTCAGAATAATCCGATTTGCACGGAGGACTTCTCAGAGTAAGGGAGAGACTATTCTATCTTAGCTATATCCAGATTATTGATCCAAGTACACCTTCCGGTACACTTACCATGTTACGACTTGCCTCCCCTTTATTGTTCTAAGGTTTTATATAACTAGGGTGATATTTTTTGGGGAGAGTGACGGGCGGTATGTGCGCGCTTCAGAGCCAATTTCAGCAGAACGCTCTACTTCCTGCTTACTGCTAAATCCTCCTTCAAGATATGCGTTTCAGCATATCATTCGTGTGCCCTAAAATAGGGAATGTAGCCCATTTCTTCCCTTTCCATACGCTACACCTCGGCCTGACGTATTGGGCTGTGCCAATTAAGCCTACTTTTAAGCCCTCACGGGGTGGGCTGACGACGGCGGTATATAGGCGGGAAAAACAAGGAAAGGTGAGGTTGAACGGGGGTTATCGGTTCTAGAACAGGCTCCTCTAGGAGGATCTAAAGCACCGCCAAGTCCTTTGGGTTTCAAGCTTGTGCTTGTAGTTCCCGGGCGGATAGGGGTTGTATTAACCTATCAATGTTTACGGCTAGGCATAATGGGGTATCTAATCCCAGTTTGTTCCCTAGCTTTCGTGGACTCAGGGTTTAATAAAGCCACTTTCGTGGTTGAACTTCTAGTTTCCGGAAACGTATAACAGCCCTGGAAAAATTTGGCTTTAGTACTTTCTCTTCCCTAACCACCCTTTACGCCGAAAATAATCAACTTGGGCCTCTCGTATAACCGCGGTGGCTGGCACGAGTTTTACCGGCCCTCTTAGCTTTTACTAAGTCAAGCTTTCACTTATGGCTTAATATTTATCACTGCTGAGTTCCCTTAAGGGTGTGGCTAAACAAGGTGTCTTGGGCTTAGATTGTGCCTGATACCAGCTCCTTGTCCCCAAGCAGGGGACTGAGGGCATTCTCACAGGGGTGCGGATACTTGCATGTGTAAGTTTGGCTAAAGCTGATAATAAAGTCAGGACCAAGCCTTTGTGCTTGCGGAGCTTTCTAAGGCCCATCTCAACATTTTCAGTGTTACGTTCTAAATAAACCACGCTTGCCTATTTTTAAAAGACTTTCGGTTGTTATTAGGCGTGTAAAATAATTGCTTTTTGGCCCCCCCCCCCCATTAATTTATTGTGGCCCCGCTTGTTCAACTGCGTGAGCAAGGTACATTGTGAGACGTGTATAACTTGAATAGTTGGTATAAAAATTTTCATGTTTTGGGGGAAGTGAGCCGTCCGGTAGCTGGCCTTACTGAAATTATAATAAGATGCGTGTAAACGCATGGACACTATAAAAATAGAGTTTTTTAAAAAGGGCCAGGGTTTCACCATATTGTATAATGTTTAAAAGTACTTCATAAAAGAAGTTTGTGTTTTTATTACACTGTATAATGTTTAAAAGTACTTCATAAAAGAAGTTTGTGTTTTTATTACACTGTATAATGTTTAAAAGTACTTCATAAAAGAAGTTTGTGTTTTTATTACACTGTATAATGTTTAAAAGTACTTCATAAAAGAAGTTTGTGTTTTTATTACACTGTATAATGTTTAAAAGTACTTCATAAAAGAAGTTTGTGTTTTTATTACACTATATAATGTTTAAAAGTACTTCATAAAAGAAGTTTGTGTTTTTATTACACTATATAATGTTTAAAAGTACTTCATAATGTGTTAAAATAGTCTTGTTTGCCCCGGTTGCCCTGTTAAGGCCTGCTTGTCTTGTCTGCTTTGTTAAGGCTTATTTGTCCTGTTTGTCCTGTTAAGTCTTGCCTGGTTTGTTTGGCCTGTTTGGCCTGTGTGTCTTGTTAAGGTTTGTTTGTCTTGTTAAGGTTTGTTTGTCTTGTTGGGACTTGTTTGTCCTGTTTGACCCGTGTGTTTTTTTGAGGCTTGTCTGTCCTGTTTAGTCTATTTGTCTTGTTGAAACAAACCTGTCTTGTTGAGGTTTATTTGTCTTGTTGAGGCTTATTTGTCCTGTTTGGCCCGTGCATTTTTTGAGGCTAATTTGTCCTGTTTGGTCCGTGCGTTTTTTTGAGGCTCGTCTGTCCTGTTTAGGCTGTTTGTCTTGTTGAAAGAAACCTGTCTTGTTGAGGTTTGGCCCCTCTTAAAAGCCTTAGACATGTCTCGTAAGTAAGGGGGTAGGGGGAATCTACCGAGAGATACCTGTTATAATTTTCTTATAGAGTTCTTCCGAAAGAACTTTTACCCCTTATGCCCGTGAAAAAAAAAAATGAAAGTTATAGATTCAGGGTCTTTCTATAATTCATACTATTTATATTAGGCAAGGAAAGTGCTCACGCTTGTTTGTTAAGCCCGTGTGCACTCTGATATGCAAAATGAAGGGAAAAAAAAAAAAGGAACCCCTTGCTCGCTGGAGTGAACGCTCGGCTTGCTGGGTAACATAAGAGTATGTATTACAAACATGAGATTTGTAAGTGTCGGTTAAGTTTGGAGGAATGTTATCAATCAATGGCCGTGAAATAGGAACCAAATGCCAGGAATAATTCACTATGTGAAACCCCTACTATATTTGTACCTGACCCTCATTAACCGTTAGCATTAAGCTATGATCTTGTTGGTCGGTTCTTACTACATTAAGAATTTGAGAATAATTGAAAGTTGGATAAAAGTGTAACTTGTTAAATGATTTAATAGTGCTACCTTAAATTTCTTTTGTCCTCATATTTAGGATCGGGTTAAGTCTACTAAATGCTTAATGTTTACCTTTTATTAATTTTGATATTTGTTTGTGTAAAATCAACTTTTGCTATTTTCGTCATGTATTGTCCGTGAATATCCATGAAGTGTTTAATATAAATTTATGGTGATAATACATAGATATATTTGTGTAAAATCAACTTTTGCTATTTTCGTCATGTATTGTCCGTGAATATCCATGAAGTGTTTAATATAAATTTATGGTGATAATACATAGTATGTACTGCCCAAGAATATCTAATGAAGTGTTTAATATAAATTTATGGTGATAATACATAGTATGTACTGCCCAAGAATATCTAATGAAGTGTTTAATATAAATTTATGGTGGTGTACATAGATGTGCTTGTAAGTACATATCGGGGTTGGGGTCGCGCTGACTTGTCAGCGCGGGGCAAGGGCTTTGTCATCTATCTACCGGGCGTTGCATAAAAATGGTGTGTGGGTAAGCTCGGCAGACTTAAAAAGGCAGGTGCCAAAGTTCTCTCCCCGTCCTAGAAAGTGGGGGCTTGAACCCGACCTGAAGAGATCAAAACTCTCTGTGCTTCCTTCTACACTACAATCTAGTAAAATAAGCTAAATAAGCTGTTGGGCCCATACCCCAAAAACGAAGGTTAGACCCCTTCTTTTACTAATGAGCCCCTATGTTTTAGCCCTTTTATTGTTTACTCTTGGCCTAGGGACTACACTGGCTTTTGTGAGTTCTCACTGGCTGCTCGCTTGGGTGGGCCTTGAAATTAATACTCTTGCAATTCTCCCTTTAATAGTGCGTAATCATCACCCCCGGGCAGTTGAGGCGGCCATTAAATATTTTCTCATTCAGGCGGGGGGTGCAGCTGTGTTGCTTTTCGCTGGGGTGACAAATGCTTGATTTACAGGACAGTGGGGGATCCAACAAGCCACTTCTCCCCTCTTTATTGGTATTATAACCATTGCTCTGGCACTAAAGCTCGGACTTGCTCCCCTTCATTCTTGAATGCCGGAGGTATTCCAAGGTTTAGACCTCAATACAGGGCTAGTTTTGGCCACCTGACAAAAATTGGCTCCTCTTGCCCTTCTATTTCAGATTCAGCCTGCTAATTCCCCGCTTCTTATTTTTTTAGGTTTAGCATCCACTCTCATTGGGGGGTGAGGGGGCCTAAATCAGACCCAGCTCCGTAAGATTCTAGCTTATTCTTCCATTGCCCAGCTAGGCTGGGTGATTCTGGTTGTCCAGTTTTCTCCCTCTCTAGCCACGTTAGCTGTTTTAGTCTACATTATTGCTGCAGCTGCGACATTTATCATTTTAAAGTTAGTCAAATCTACAAATATTAATATATTAGCCATTTCTTGGGCAAAATCGCCCGCACTCGTGGCGATAGCCCCCCTTGTATTTTTATCTCTTGCGGGCCTTCCACCCTTGACAGGGTTTATGCCCAAGTGGTTAATTATTGAGGAGCTTTCTAAACAGGGCCTTGTCCCTGCTGCCACGCTTGCGGTACTTGCTGCCCTTCTTAGTCTTTATTATTACCTGCGACTTACATATGCCATAACTCTCACTATGTTCCCCAATAATTTTTCGGGTGTGCCCCCTTGGCGGCTACGACCCCAACAATTGACACTCCCTCTAGCTTGTCTAGTTACGGGCACTATTTCTGTTTTACCTCTCAGTCCCGTTGCAATTGCATTGGTAGCCTTTTAAGGGACTTAGGTTAACAGAAGACCAAGAGCCTTCAAAGTTCTAAGTGGGGGTGAAAATCCCCCAGTCCCTGATAAGGCTTGCGGGGCATTATCCCACAGCTCCTGTATGCAAAACAGGTACTTTAATTAAGCTAAAGCCTTACTAGACAGGTAGGCTTCGATCCTACAAACTTTTAGTTAACAGCTAAATGCCTGAACCAATGGGCATCCGTCTAGCACGTCCCCCCCCCGGGGGGGGGGTGTGAAAGCCCCGGTAGACGTTAGCCTACTACTTCAGATTTGCAATCTAACATGTTGAACACCTCAAGGCTTGATGGGAAGAGGATTTAAACCTCTGTTTATGGGGCTACAATCCACCGCTTAAAAACTCAGCCATCCTATCT